GCTTATTGTCAGAAAAGAATCAATTTAGATAGTCCTTTGTGGCTCCGGTGGCGACTAGATCAACATATTATTGCTTCACGAGAAGCTCCTGTCGAAGTTCACTATGAATCCTTGGGCAACTATCATGAGATTTATGCACACTATCTAATAATAAGAAATATAAAAAAAGAAATTCTTTTTGTATATATTCGAACTACTGTTGGTCATATTTATCTTTATCGCGAGATTGAAGAAGCTATACAAGGATTTTCTCGAGCCTGCTCATAGGGTAAGACCATACTTAAGTAATTCTATGATATCCGTGTAATTCGAGTCTTTTGGGTTCAACTAGGATCACAATTCATCAATTTTTAGGTGAATTAAGATTCAGAAAAAGAAGTTTTCTAATCATTAACTCAAAACCATTCATTGTCTAATTCTAATTAAGCGGACTACGGAGGTACTTATGACAGAACGGGTCAATTTGGTCTTTCACAATAAATCGATAGATGGAACTGCCATGAAACGACTTATTAGTAGATTAATAGATCACTTTGGAATGGCATATACAGCACACATACTGGATCAAGTAAAGACTCTGGGTTTCCAGCAAGCTACTGCTACATCTATTTCATTAGGAATTGATGATCTTTTAACAATACCTTCTAAGGGGTGGCTAGTTCAAGATGCTGAACAGCAAAGTTTTATTTTAGAAAAACACCATCATTATGGAAATGTCCATGCAGTAGAAAAATTACGCCAATCCATCGAAATATGGTATTCTACAAGTGAATATTTGCGACAAGAAATGAATCCTAATTTTAGGATGACTGACCCTTATAATCCAGTCCATATAATGTCTTTTTCGGGAGCTAGAGGAAATGTGTCTCAAGTACATCAATTAGTAGGTATGAGAGGATTAATGTCCGATCCACAAGGACAAATGATTGATTTACCTATTCAAAGCAATTTACGCGAAGGACTCTCTTTAACAGAATATATAATTTCTTGCTACGGAGCCCGCAAAGGGGTTGTGGATACCGCTGTACGAACATCAGATGCGGGATATCTTACGCGCAGGCTTGTCGAAGTAGTTCAACATATTGTTGTACGTAGGACAGATTGTGGCACCATTCGGGGTATTTCTGTAAGTCCTAGAAACGACAGGATGCCGGAAAGAATTTTTACCCAAAAATTAATAGGTCGCGTATTAGCAGACGATATATATCTGGGTTCGCGATGCATTGCGAGTCGCAATCAAGATATCGGGGTTGGGCTTGTAAATAGATTCATAACCTTTCGAACCCAACCAATAGCCATTCGAACTCCTTTTACTTGTAGGAGTACGTCTTGGATTTGTCGATTATGTTATGGCCGAAGTCCTACTCACGGCGACCTGGTCGAATTAGGAGAAGCTGTAGGTATTATTGCAGGTCAATCCATTGGGGAGCCCGGTACTCAACTAACATTAAGAACTTTTCATACGGGCGGAGTATTCACAGGGGGTACTGCAGAACATGTACGAGCCCCTTATACTGGCAAAATTCAATTTAATGAGGAGTTAGTGCATCCCACACGTACACGTCATGGACACCCTGCCTTTCTATGTTATATAGACTTGTATGTCACTATTGAGAGCGAAGATAGTCTACATAATGTGAATATTCCTCCAAAAAGTTTTATTTTAGTTCAAAATGATCAATATGTTGAATCCGAACAAGTTATTGCTGAAATTCGTGCGGGGGCATCAACTCTGAATTTTAAGGAAAAAGTTCGAAAATATATTTATTCTGATTCAGAAGGAGAAATGCACTGGAGTACTGATGTGTCTCATGCACCCGAATTTACATACGGTAATGTTCATCTCTTACCAAAAGCAAGCCGTTTATGGATATTGTCGGGAAGACCATACAGATCCAGTGTAGTCTCCTTGTCACTCCACAAGGATCAAGATCAAACAACCGGGAATTCTCTTTCTTTCGAACAAAGAATTTATAACTTATCAATGACTAATGATCAAGTACAAAATAAAATTTTGGATCCTTATATTCAAAAATCTACTAAAAAAGAACATAGGAGTCCGAATTATTCAGAACTTAATGGGATGGGTCATTGTAATCACATATATTCTGCAAAAAACTCCGATTTATTGGCAAAGAGACGAAAAAATAGATTAATCATTCCATTTCAATTTCAATTGAGTCAAGAACGCGAAAAAGAATTAATGTCCCTTTCCAACGGTATCTCGATTGAAATACCCATAAATGGTATTTTCCGTAGACATAGTATTTTTGCTTATTTCAATGATCCTCGATACCGAACAAAGAGTTCGGGAATTACTAAATATGAGACTATAGAAATGCATTCCAGCGTTAAAAAAGTCGATCGGTTTTTTGTCATTTCCCAGGAAGTACATATTTTACCCGCATCTTCCTCGATAATGGTACGGAACAATAGTATCATTGGAGTAGATACACAAATTACTTTAAATATAAGAAGCCGCGTAGGCGGAGTGGTTCGGGTGGAGAGGAAAAAAAAAAAGATTGAACTTAAAATTGTTTCCGGAGATATCTATTTTCCTGGGGAAACAGATAAGATATCCCGACACAGCGGCATTTTGATACCACCAGGAAAGACAAATTACAAGGAATCAAAAAATTTTAAAAATTGGCTCTATGTTCAACGGATCACCCCTACTAAGAAAAAGTCTTTTGTTTTGGTTCGACCCGTAGTCACATATGAAATCACGGACGGTATCAATTTAGCAACACTTTTCCCTCAGGATCTGTTGCAAGAAAGGGGTAATGTGCAACTTCGAGTTTTCAATTATATCCTTTCTGGAAATGGCAAAGTCACTCGTGGAATTTATGACACAAGTATTCAATTCGTATGTACTTGTTTAGTAGTGAATTGGAACCAAGACAAAAAAGATTCGTCTATCGAAGAGGCCCGTGCTTCATTTGTTGAAGTAAGGACAAATGGTATAATTCGATATTTCCTAAAGATCGTTTTAGTGAATACGGCTCTTTCGTATATCGGTAAAAGAAATAATCCCCCCCTTTTTTCTGATGATGCCTTAGAGTATACCAATATGAATCCATTTTTTTCCATTTATTCAAAGCCAAAACTTCAACAAGCATTTAACCCAAATCAAGGAACTGTTCGTATGTTGGTGGGTAAAAATAAGGACTGTCAGTCTTTGCTAATTTTGTCATCATCCAATTGTTTTCGAATGGGTCCATTCACACTCAACAGTGTAAAATATCCCAAAGAATCCATTAAAAAAGATCGCCTAATTCTAACTAAGAATTCATTCGGTCCTTTAGGAACAGTCCTTAATTTTGCGAATTTTTTTGTTTTTTACCATTTAATAACTCATAATCAGATCTTGGTAAATAATTATTTACAACTGGACAATTTAAAACAAACCGGTCAAGTCCTTAAATATAAATATTATTTAATGGATGAAAATGGAATAATTTATAATCCCGATTTTTGTAGTAATAGCATTTTGAATCCATTCAATTTGCATTGGGATTTTCTTCATTACACTTTTTGTGACGAGACATCTACAAAAATGCGTCTTGGACAATTTATTTGTGAAAATATATGTATAAAAAAAAATGGATTGCACTTAAAACCGGGTCAAATTATAATTGTTCAATTTGATTCGGTAGTAATAAGATCGGCTAAGCCCTCTTTGGCTACCCCAGGAGCAACAGTTCATGGGCATTATGGAGAAATCATTTATGAAGGGGATACCCTAGTTACATTTATATATGAAAAATCTAGGTCTAGTGATATAACGCAAGGTCTGCCAAAAGTGGAACAAGTCTTAGAAGTTCGTTCGGTTGAGTCAATATCCATGAATCTCGAAAAGAGGATTAATGGTTGGAACGAACGTATAAAAAAAATTCTTGGAATTCCGTGGGGATTCTTGGTTGGGGCTGAGCTCACTATAGCACAAAGTCGTATCTCTTTGGTTAATAAGATCCAAAAGGTTTATCGATCCCAGGGGGTGCAGATTCATGATCGGCATATCGAAATTATTGTACGGCAAATAACATCTAAAGTCTTGGTTTCAGAGGATGGAATGTCTAATATTTTTTTGCCCGGAGAACTAATTGGATTGTTTCGAGCAGAACGAACGGGGCGCGTTTTGGAAGAAGCGATCTGTTACCGAACGATCTTATTGGGAATAACGAGAGCATCTCTGAATACTCAAAGTTTTATATCCGAAGCAAGTTTTCAAGAAACTGCTCGAGTTTTAGCAAAAGCTGCTCTCCGAGGCCGTATTGATTGGTTGAAAGGATTAAAAGAAAACGTTGTTCTGGGGGGGATGATACCCGTTGGTACTGGATTCAAGGGATTCGTACACCGATCAAATCAACATAAGAGCATTAGCATTCCTTTGAAAATAAAAAACAAGAATAGACTCGAGGGAGAAATGAGAGATATTTTGTTTTACCACAGAGAATTGTTGGATTCTTCTTTTTTAAAGAATTTAGGTGATAGATCAAAACAACAATGATTGGAGGGATTTAACAGAAGAGATTCATCTTTTTATCTCTTTATTATTGTTATTTAATTAATTCATTTAGTATCTTAGTAATGTAATAAAATATGTTCACTAAAAAAAATCAAAATAGACAGGAATTTTTGGTTTGGGTTGTGTATCAATGATCAATCCAGGTTAAAAAAGAAGGTTCCGTTGGAACAATTTTTTATTTCAGGATACCTCATCTCTTTATTCAAAAAAGAGTTAAAGTGTGTGGAGAAATGACAAGAAGATATTGGAACATAAATTTGGAAGAGATGATGGAGGCGGGAGTTCATCTTGGGCATGGTATTCGAAAATGGAATCCCCGAATGTTACCTTATATCTCTGCAAAATTTAAGGGTCGTCATATTATAAATCTTACCAGAACTGCTCGTTTTTTATCAGAGGCTTGTGATTTAGTTTTTGATGCAGCAAGTACGGACAAACAATTTTTATTTGTTGGGACAAAAAAGAAAGCAGCTTATTCAGTAGCACGGGCTGCAAGAAGGGCTCGATGTCATTATGTTAATAAAAAGTGGCTTGGGGGTATGTTAACGAATTGGTCCACTACAGAAGAAAGACTTCATCAATTCAATGACTTACTAGTGGAACAAAAGGCGGGGCGACTCGCTCGTCTTCCGAAGAGAGATGCCGCAGTGGTAAAGAGCCAATTATCTCACTTGCAAACATATCTGGGTGGGATTAAATATATGACAAGATTACCTGATATTGTAATCATTCTTGATCAACAAAAAGACTATAAAGCTCTTCGAGAATGTATTACTTTGGGAATTGCAACGATTTGTTTAATCGATACAAACTCTGACCCGGATCTCGCCGATCTTCCGATTCCGGCAAACGATGATGCTATATCTTCAATCCGATTCATTCTTAACAGGTTAGTATTTGCAATTTGTGAAGGTCGTTCTAGCTCTGTAAGAAAGACTTGATTTTTTTATGAAATCAACACTTCAATTCCTATAATTTATAATATAATTGGTGAATGTTCCTGAATATCAAAAACTATATAATAAATTAAAGGGAAAGGGCTGGTGATATTATGTGATTTGATTAATCGGTATCCTAAATCAAAAGTCAATTCAAAAAAAAGTGGACAAGTCGAGAAAGAGATGATTGAATCAAAATGAATTTTTTTAAGTTATATTTCTGTCAGAGGACAATATGAATATTCTATCATATTCAATCAACACACTAAAGAAGGGGTTATATGATATGTCTGGTGTGGAAGTAGGTCAACATTTTTATTGGCAAATAGGGGGTTTCCAAATCCATGGTCAAGTACTTATAACTTCTTGGGTTGTAATTGCTATCTTACTAGGTTCAGCTACTATAGCTGCTCGTAATCCACAAACCATTCCGACAGGGGGCCAGAATTTCTTGGAATATGTCCTTGAATTTATTCGAGACGTGAGTAAAACCCAAATTGGAGAAGAATATCGCTCTTGGGTTCCCTTTATTGGAACTATGTTTCTATTTATTTTTGTTTCTAATTGGTCAGGGGCCCTTTTCCCGTGGAAAATCATACAGTTACCTCACGGGGAGTTAGCCGCACCCACAAATGATATAAATACTACTGTTGCTTTAGCTTTACTCACATCAGTAGCCTATTTCTATGCGGGTCTGACAAAAAAAGGGTTAGGTTATTTTGGTAAATACATTCAACCAACCCCAATTCTTTTACCCATTAACATTTTAGAAGATTTCACAAAACCTCTATCACTTAGTTTTCGACTTTTTGGAAATATATTAGCGGATGAATTAGTAGTTGTTGTTCTTGTTTCTTTAGTACCTTTAGTGGTTCCTATACCTGTCATGTTCCTCGGATTATTTACAAGTGGGATTCAGGCTCTTATTTTTGCAACTTTAGCCGCAGCTTATATAGGCGAATCCATGGAGGGTCATCATTGATTAGTCTTAGGAAGATTTAGTTTAGATCTAATCATGTGTGGCTCAAGAGACTCTATTACCATTAGATTCTATCAAGATAGAATCTAATGGTAATAGAGTCTCTTGAAAAAAAAACTTAGTTGGTTAGTAGAGGGTGGTTGCACCAAATATGTAGAATCTAATGCTTATAGGTTCATATTTTGAAGTTAAAATTTTTTCGATTAGATGCTTTGAAGAATGATTAGAAAATCGGATTAAATTTAAGAGACATAGAGGCGGTTTACGTTATGTAAGAAACATATGTATATTTTATATTATATAGTGACAAGTTAAGTTATATATGAACGTAATTTGCACTATTTGAATTTGGCTAGAGATGTCAGCCGTTGTATGTAGTCAGAAAGACTCTCCGATTAGTAACTAAAAAAGATGAAGCTTTTCTAATGATCTAACTAATGATCTAATATCTAATAATAGAATATATTAATTCAAAATTGGCGTTTTTAATTCTTTCTACTGGATGGATATTCCAATGAAATAATTAAGTTCTAATTCATTGGTTCATTGTATCATTAACCATTTCTTTTTTTTGTGTGAGGAACTTATCTATCATGAATCCACTGATTTCTGCCGCTTCCGTTATTGCTGCTGGACTGGCTGTAGGGCTTGCTTCTATTGGACCTGGAATTGGTCAAGGTACTGCTGCAGGTCAAGCTGTAGAAGGTATTGCGAGACAGCCCGAGGCAGAAGGAAAAATCCGAGGTACTTTATTACTTAGTTTAGCTTTTATGGAAGCTTTAACAATTTATGGATTGGTTGTAGCATTAGCCCTTTTATTTGCAAATCCTTTTGTTTAATCCGAGAAAAAGAAATATATATTTCTCATATTTCTTTTAGGGTCTTGGACGTGCAGGTTGTTTTTTCACATTATATTATAATTCGAATTTCGTCCCTACACAATTACTTCTACTTATTAATTCAGAAAATAACCCAAGGGAAGGACTGATTTGAAGATGAAGAATTAGTGTTACCCACTCGTTTTCTTCCTTCCCTTTCCTTAGTCCAAAGTCCAA